AGTAATTACTTTGAATCTTGATCAATCTTTCTATTAATTAGTAATTCTAATTTTTCTATATAATCTTTATAATATACTTTTCTATTATGATCTTATCACTTTATATATTAATATATTATAGTTTTGAATAAACCTTATTCTTTATTATAAAAATAAATAACTAAAAAAAACTTATTAATTTATAAGATGTTATCCTTTTTTTTTTAGAAAAATTATAAAAAGGAAAATCTTTATATTATATATATATATACTTTATTATATATATATAATTATCTATCGATTATTATATTCTATATAGTATAATTTACTATAATATAGAGTACTCTAATTAATATAGAGTACTCTAATTAAAATAATCAAAAATTAAAATAATCAAATATATATTTTTACTGTGTAATATACTTACACTATTACTATAATAATAGTATATAATTAGAATTGTACAGTAATTTACAATTTAATTTATATAATTTGATAGAGAATTTTAATTTCTCTAAGAAATTGTAGAAATTACATATTAATTATTTCTTTTAGATCTAAAAGAAATAATTAATATGTAATAAGATCGTCTCTTATTCACGTTATTCAAAATATCTTTGTTATTTCTTGACATAGACATCGAAATAAAAAAAAAAAAAAGATATGATATATAGGGAAATAAACTGCGTCCAATAGGATTTGAACCTATACCAAAGGTTTAGAAGACCTCTGTCCTATCCATTAGACAATGGACGCTTTTTACTCCAATTTTCATATTTCTTGTTCGGAAAGTTAGTTGAAAAAATTCCAAGAATTTAGTATTTTAGTATTAAAGTCAATAATGCATTACATTAATTCGATTTATTAAACCCTTTAGTATTGAATATTTAAAAAAATTTCTTAAAACGTATTAAATTGAATATTAAAGATTTTCATGAGAAAGTAAAAGCGGGTAGCGGGAATCGAACCCGCATCGTTAGCTTGGAAGGCTAGGGGTTATAGTCGACGTTGATTCATCATTTTTAACGTCTCTAATTCAAAACTGAACGTGAAACTTTGGTTTCATTCAGCTCCTTTATGGAAGATAAATAAATTGCCCTATTTAGACATGAACGAAATAAAAAAATTTGACCCATAACGTCTATGTCAGCTTTTATTTCTGAATATATTCAGAACAACTTGCGTTCTAGACGATCCCTATAGAAAGATATTCTAACAATCTTTCTAATTACTTCGTTCTTTAATTCTATTTGAAAGATCCTTAGGAAAAACGTTTTGTTTCCACCGAGCTCAAACAATTTATCGATCGATGTCTTTAGTAAACCAAAGACATTGTTTAATAGCTGTTTTGCTTCAATTTTCCCTATACAAATTTTAAATTGAAGATTTAGTTACGATTAGAAATAAACTTTTTATCTTTATCCATGGGTTCTTTATTTATACTCATTCAATTGGAAGTATTGATCCAATAAAAAAAATTATGTTTCGTAATTTCATAATCCAATTTTTCAATTTTAAATTTATTCTTGGATACAAATCACGAGAATGTATATTCTTCCTCGAATTTTTCATTGAGAGGTAAAGGATTCAATCCTTTTAAGAACTAAAGTTTTTGCTCGGAATAATATAGTAATCAAACCGAAAGACCCTTTAACTATATAAAGGGTTATAGAACGAATCACACTTTTACCACTAAACTATACCCGCTACAATAAGATTATTGTATAGAAATGCGCCTTTTGTCGACCCTAATAAAAAAAAAGATCAAAAAAGAATCGGGAAAACGAGAGCGTTTACTCCTATGTATCAGAGGACTTAATCAGATTCGGAAAGCGGTATTTTTTTTTTTCAATTTTAAAAATCTTATAATTTAAAATTTGTTGAAACAAAAGGGCGGGCCCGGCTAAATACTCACCAGGCCGGGCCGTGGAACTAAAAAGCCCCTTCGGACAAAATCACGAAATTAAAAAATAAGAGTATATACTATGGCGGGCATTTTCAAGCCTTATTTTGTTTTATAATGTAACATAGTATTATCCTATCTCAATTGGGAGGAGAGATGGCTGAGTGGACTAAAGCGTCGGATTGCTAATCCGTTGTACGAGTTTTTCGTACCGAGGGTTCGAATCCCTCTCTTTCCGTTTTCATTGCTAGCTTGTTATTTTCTTTCGAATTTATCGCGAGCTCTTTTTTTTTACTAGTTCAAAATTAATAATTAAACAAGTGCAATAAAATCTTACTAAAAAAAGTTTTACTCTTTTAAAGCAAAGAAACCCTTATTTTTTAGTCTTCACGTCCGGGATTACGTCCTGGATCATTAGACAGGAATCCGAAGATAAAGAGAGAAACAAAGAATATCACTACCGTGTAAACAAATAGTTTGAGGGTAAGCATTACACAATCTCCAAGATTTTTTTAGGAAAAAAGAGAATAGATTCTCTACTTTTATACCACATACTCGATTTTTTTTACAAGAATTTAAAGTGGGGTGATCTGAATTTATCGCGGTTGTACAATAATTTCAATATTTGAATTGAGCATGTAGGACTTATCTGATCTTATCAATTCTACGTATTTTTTTTTTGAATAAATCGTGGGTTTGTATGAGACTTTATTAAAAAAAATATCATCGAAAACTTACAGCAGCTTGCCAAACAAAGGCTAAGAGAAAAAAGAACAGAGGTATTACTGGCATAACGTCTACAATTGGATTCAAAAAAGCATAAGCTTCGGGCAATTTGGCGACGAAAAAACTACTGGAATAAAGAGCAGAATTAAGGTATATACAGATCAAACTAAAAATATTAAGCATAACAAACATTTTTTTTTTGGGGGGGGGGGGGTAATTTTATTTATTTTGATTGAGTTGTTAATAAATTAAATTGAGTTTATTATAGATATGTTATTATTGATAGAAAAAAAAAATGAATAAAAATAAAAGTAAGCTAGATAAAAAAACTTTCTTTTATTTGAACTCACCCAATCAAAAATCAATCCTTCTATATCTCAAATCAAAAGAGAATAGAATAAATCATACTTTCGTACAATATCTTACTTGAATTATATGTAATGATCAATAAATTAAGTTTAATTCTATGTCTACATGTATAAAATTTCTAGTAATCCCTTTTAGTTTACAAATAATAGATATTTTATCAGGAGTTGACGAATAACCCGTACCATTATTAGTGTTTAATATTAGTGTTTATTTATTAGTATCGAATAGAAATAAATGGGGCGTGGCCAAGTGGTAAGGCAACGGGTTTTGGTCCCGCTATTCGGAGGTTCGAATCCTTCCGTCCCAGAGCATACCCTGTATGGATAATAGAATTATTTTTTTTTAGATATCATCATATTTAAATATATATTTAAAATATAAAATATTGCTTTTTACAACAACCTTCTGTATTAAAAATTAAAAATTAAGACTAAGAGTAGGGTATTGGGATAGAGTTTGATTATAATTATATTAATATATATATATTTATATTTTTTTTTATTTTCAAAATTAAAATAATTATATTAGGATAGGAGATTTTTCAATCAATTAAATTTTTGTAACGAACCCCTATGAGTTCTTGGAACTTGAAGAAGTGTGAAATTGTTGCATTTATTCTATCACTATTATCTTATTTGAAGATACAAGATTCAAAATAATCTGTTTATTGGTATTATATTTATTTCTTCGTGTTATATTAGTTATAATTTAGTTAATTAATTTTATTTTTACAAAAATAGAAAACTAGTAAAAAAAAAATTACAATGATTAAGAAAATAGAATTTTCAGTATTCAATTCTATTAACCTCTATCTAATCTAAAAAAATTAAATTAATTTATTCTTGCTGATACTCGCTGTTTTTCATATAGAAAAAAAGGTATAGATTACTAAAGGTATAGATTACTATAGTAACAACCGAACCAATGATTATTCACGATTCGATAATTGAATCAATTACATATGGATTACAAACTGAAGGAATGTTATGGTAAAACTTCGTTTAAAACGATGTGGTAGAAAGCAACGTGCGACTTGAAGGACATGATCCGCTGTGGAGTCTTACATCCACCATTTTTATATATATTATATAGGAATGAAAGTGCTCTTGGCTCGACATCATTTGTTCTATTCTGTTGTAACCCGCCCCCTTTTTTTTGGGGGGGGTGATATAATATAGTATAGGATGGAGCTCGAGTAGAAATTTTTTTTTCGGGGGCAAGAATCTAGGGTTAGTATCAATCAACAAATTGGAACAACTTCGTAAATATATTTTCGATACATAAATTTAAAGGGGCCTATTCGAAAAAATTTCCAATTCCAAAAGGAGGTTTGTTGAAATCGGTAAAACCTTTTCGATCAAATCCAAAGGAAAGTGTATTACGCAGGAATCCAACATTTGTATGATTCTTTGACAGAAGGAAATCGCAAAAAGTGGTATGTTGCTGCCATTTTGACAGGATTTAAAGATCACCGAAGTAATGTCTAAACCCAATGATTCAAGGCAAAGATCCTGGAACAAGGAAATACCTTTTTCAATTGTCTTAACAACTAAACTAGATCGGATTGAAGAATAAAAATGGATTCTAAAGAAGACAATTAAGGGGTTAGAGACCACTCAATAGATGAAATATCTAAAAGGCTGTTCTTTTGAGTTATTTCAGAGTTATACAACTTGAGTTATGAGGGTGCAAATACGATTAATTTTCTTTTTGTTGAGTAAGAATAAGAAAAAAAAAAGTACTAAAATAAATAGTCTAATTAATTTGATGATTTTATGGATATATTTGATATTGTAATTTTATACATAGGCATAATTTCTAATTTTCTCGAGCCGTACGAGGGGAAAACCTCTTATACGTTTCTATGGGGGGGTATTGTTCATCTATCCCAATGAGCCATTTATCGAATAGTTGCAATTGATGTTCGAGCCCGCCGAGAGGGACGAGATCTTCGGAAAGTGGGTTTTTATGATCCGATAAAGAATCAAATTTATTTAAATGTTCCTGCTATTCTATACTTCCTTGAAAAAGGCGCTCAACCTACAGGAACTGTTCATGATATTTCAAAAAGGGCGGGGGTTTTTACGGAACTTCACCTTAATCAACAAACAAAATTTAATTAATGAAAGAAAATTGAAATCGAAAAAACTAAAGGACTAACCCTATTTATTTTAGTTATTGAATAAACCTCGTTTTTTCTACTTCTACGCCGTCTTCCTTAATTAAGTCTTCCATTTATAATATATTTATATTAGAGAGTGCCAATCCAACACAAGTCCTTTGGTTTTTTCGATTTCAATTAAAATAACTTGATTAATTTTAATTGATTGAAATGGGAATTTTTATTGTTATCTCTATTTATAATTTGTTTTAGCTTTTGTATGCTTATGCTTTTGTCAATATTAATATTGACAACAGTGTATCAAATAAATATAATCCGATCGTGGATAAATGAATCCCTTTTCCCCTGTTCCATAGATTTTATTTCAGTTAAATAAAAGTTTCTTAGATTTTCTGTCATACAAGAAGGCTTTTTTGATTAAGAATTAAATCAATCAAATTCGATATATACTAATTTATATAGTAATTAATGGATAATATAAGAGAAGAGAGACAAGAGTCGGTCTATAAATATTTTAAAATATTTGGCTTTATCTTTATTTTATCTTTTATTTGATAATTTTTTGTATTTTTGTCGGATTTGTTAATTTTTATTATGTTCAGAACGGATTAGAGTTTTTTTTTTTTTTTCATTTTTTTTTTTTTTTGTCCTTCAATTTCGTTATTTATTTGGATTCTGATTGTATCTACACATTCTAATTTTTTTATTGGGGTTGCTAACTCAACGGTAGAGTACTCGGCTTTTAAGTGCGACTAGCATCTTTTACACATTTGTATGAAGAAAAAGATTCGTCCATACCATCGGTAGGGTTTGTAAGACCACGACTGATCCTGAAAGGAATGAAGGGAAAAAACAGCATGTCGTAGTAATGGATAATTCTGAGAATATTTCATTCTTACTAAATAGAAATAGGTCCAAAAAATTTATTTATTTTTTTTTTTTTATTGAGTTTAAACAATTGAAATAATATTTTTTGAGGGGGTCGAGTGAGTAAATGGGTAGAGCCTTACTATAGGTTCCAATTCTAGGGAAATAAAAAAAAAGTAACGAGCTTCTATTCTAAATTTTTGAATGATTACCCCATCTAATTAGACGTTAAAAATATATTAGTGCCTAATGCGGTAAAAGCTTTTCCGATGAGTGGATTAGAAATTTCTTATGAGCCCTAACTATTAGTTATTCCCCTTTATGGGGCAGAGATAAATGTGTATGAAGAAGGCAGTATATTGATAAAGAATTTTTTTTTTTTTTTTTTTCAAAATCAAAAGAGCGATTGGATTGATAAAATAAAGGGCTTCGGACTATCTTGGTATCCTATAAATGAATAAAAAAATCTATTATATAGAAAGGAAAGGGAAGTTCTAGAGAGTCCGTTGATGAGTTTGACGTGTTTCCCCGAGGTATCTAGTTTTTTCTTACTCTAAATACCTTGTTTTAACTGTATCGTACTATGTATTATTTGATAACCCAACAAATCACCTATTTCTTTTCTGATTCAAATTGAATTATAAATGGAAGAATTTCAAGGATATTTCGAATTATATAGATCTCCGCAATATGACTTCCTATACCCACTTATCTTTCGGGAGTATATTTATGCACTTGCTCATGATCGTGGTTTAAATAGATCCATTTTGTTTGATAATGTAGGTTCTGACAAGAAATATAGTTTTTTAATTATAAAACGTTTAATTAGTCGAATGTATCAACAGAATCATTTTCTTATTTCTGTTAATGATTCTAATCAAAATAAATTTTTGGGGTACAACAAAAATTTTTATTCTCAAATGATATCGGAGGGGTTTGCAGTCGTTGTAGAAATTCCGTTTTCCCTACGATTAGCATCTTCCTTAGAGGAGACAGAAATCGTAAAATATTATAATTTACGATCAATTCATTCAATGTTTCCTTTTTTAGAGGACAAATTTCCACATTTAAATTATGCATCAGATGTACTAATACCTTACCCCATTCATCTGGAAATTTTGGTTCAAACCCTTCGCTACTGCGTAAAAGATCCCTCTTCTTTGCATTTATTACGGCTCTTTCTTCACGAGTATTATAGTTGGAATACTCTTATTACTCCCCCAAAATACACTTTTGCAAAAAGTAATCAAAGATTATTCTTGCTCTTATATAATTCTTATGTATATGAATATGAATCCATTTTGCTTTTTCTACGTAACCAATCTAATCATTTACGATTAACCTCTTCTAGAATCTTTTTTGAGCGAATAAGGTTTTATGAAAAAATAAAATATCCTGTCGAAAAAGTATTTTTTCCGGCTACCTTATGGTTCTTCAAGGATCCTTTTATACAATATGTTAGTTATCAAGGAAAATCGATTCTGGCATCAAAAGATACCCCTCTTCTGATGAATAAGTGGAAATATTATCTTTT